TACTCATATGTTTTGTTATAATTGAAATTGAGAAATCTTTTTTAATTGAAAAATCAATACTGATTAGTTCTGCTTCCATTTTTATGTTGTCATTAGGAAAACACAATTTGAAATTCAAATCCCAGAATCGTTCATGAATTCCAAGTAAGGAGTCAATGGTTCAAATTTCTCGTCTGAAAAATACACATTTTTTTTCTCAATAGAAAAACGAGAGAATGTTTTTAGCATTGTGTATTTTCAGATACTATACAATCAAAGGGATGGATCAAATCCAATCAAAAGGGGTATTTCTTTTTTTTTTAGTAAATAAAAGGATTAAGGAAAACAGAAGTCAAAATGCAAGTACAATAATAATTCCGTAATCCGGAAAAAATTGCACCTATTTTCTATCATTTTGGCGGCATGGCCGAGCGGTAAGGCGGGGGACTGCAAATCCTTTTTCCCCAGTTCAAATCCGGGTGTCGCCTGAATCCTGAATCACCAAAAAACTCGAAATCATAATCGATTTATTGGATGGATTTCTCAATAGTGTTCGGTAGAACCCATTTTTGACTCTGCGACATTAATTCCACTATTATTACTGAGGAATAATTCCTTCGTATTTATAGAGATTAGGGGACATAATGCACATGGATATAGTAAGTCTCGCTTGGGCTGCTTTAATGGTAGTCTTTACATTTTCCCTTTCACTCGTAGTGTGGGGAAGAAGTGGGCTTTAGAAGTACTACTAATTGAGTTCAGGAATCAAACCCGCTTGTTTTATAGATCGTTCTGCAACGCACTTTGGACTATTTAAAATCAAAACTCTGAATTTGGAATCCCATTGGATTCCAATGGAGTAATCTATGATAGGAATCATACTCTTTCAATCCAAGAGATATTTCTCCCGTCTTTGTACTTCGAAAAGAAAGGGATTCAGATGATTGGAAATTTATTCCAACCTAAAATTCTTCCGAAATTTTCTATTTCAATCAATGGGAATGGGGCTCTTACTATCTTTATAGACGGATACTAAGGAAGTTTTTCTTTTTTTATTTATTTCCCTCTTGACTCTTCAAAAAAGAAGTCGTTTTGTTAAGCGTATACACACTTTCTATAAGAAATGATATCGAGATCGTGGTTGTTTAAGGAGAGACTGGTCAATAATAAGATCTTGCCTCGGGCGGGTTACATATCGGGCATTTACCCTTTGGTTTCTATTCGAATTTTAGAAAGGCGGTTTAGGCTTTATCACCTTATTTCATATGGCGTTAAAAATAGGCGAGGTTTCCCCTTACTTATTAGTAAAAGGAAAGGAATTAGAATCCTAAAATAAGAATTATTTTAGATTGAGCGGAACAAATAGATGTAGCAAATTGGGTCTTATGTCAATTCCATAAAATATATGGAATATATTGATATGGAAATGGAATTAATATACACATATAGGAAGAGAATATTGTAGATTAATATATAGAAACTTAAGCGTTTATCTTTATTCTAGATTACAGCTTTATAGACTAAGAGATAGATAGTATGGTAGAAAAATTCATTTTTCTACCATACTATCTATCTCTTAGATAATTTCCGATTCTAGTGCGCTCATTTCATTTAAGTTAAGACGTGAAATTGGACCCCTTTCATTTTACTTCGTAAATTTTTGATAAGAACTTGGAAGGAAAGTTTGATTCAAATTCATTTGAAAATTCAATCGAATTAATCATTTTGACTGACTGTTTTTACGTAAATGATAAGTAGAAAGGCGGTAGGAACTAGAATGAATAGTGCAGTAGCAATAAATGCAAGAATATTTACTTCCATAATCTCATCGGTTTTTTACTTCGCAATAACTCGGGATTTAATCCCCTAGAGATGATAAATCTTTCGTCTATCGTCTGTAAATTCAATGGATGAATTACCTCTCGATGATCTTGAACCGAATCACTATCATGAATAACAATATCTGATCTATCAAATCAACCCGTCGTCAAGACTTGAATAGTATAACATAGGAAGTTCTTTTATCCATACCGAATCAAAATTTTGATTCCTAACTCAATTACTCCGAAATGATATTTATCATCCGTTTCCTTGTTTTTTCTATAACCCACCTTTGCGTCTTCCTTGGAGAATCTTCTGATGAAGGATCATCAGATTGCCTTTCCACTTCAATTAATTACATAGTTCCGAACCTAACAAACAAAAAAAGCGAGATGGAAAAATAGGAAAAAAAAAAGAAATCAAGACTCCTTTTTGCTTTGGGAATGCAAGTATACCCCTTGACATTCTTTACTAGTTCATAGAAAGGGAAAAATGGATTTTTGTATTTATTGGATCCGTCGGGACTGGCGGGGCTCGAACCCGCAGCTTCCGCCTTGACAGGGCGGTGCTCTAACCGATTGAACTACAATCCCAGGGAAATAAGGGATCTGGCAGAAATTTGGATTCTTTTTTATCTTCGTATGGGGTCTTTCTAAAGGACAAGGGATTTTCTACTATCTCATGGTAGATTGATGCGGCT